GAAAATGTTAATAAATTCCAAAATCCATTTCGTCGTCCAGTAGCGACAACTGTCTTTTTGATTGGTACCGCAGTCGCTCTTTGGTTAGGTATTGGTGCAACATTGCCTATTGATAAATCCCTAACTTTAGGTCTTTTTTAATTTGATTCAATTGTGAAATAACACGACGTGTGTATCTAGGGAATAGTCGTTTTAAAGCGAATTCTCCCTAGATACATCTATTCAATAAAATTCTTAATTTCTTTCAAATAGATGAAATGTGCCTACAGATTGAAAACCTATTTTCATCTTAATCTTAATTAAGTAAAAATCAAAAAGACGAAAAAACCAATCCAATCAATTTAAAACTTCTTTTTTGGTAAATCGATTGCGAAGTGTTTTTCTAGAATGCCTAATATCTGTTTTACATCTTCTAGGCGAAAATGTTCAATTTTCATAAGATCTTCTTGACTGTTATTCAAAAGGTCAAATAATGTATCTATGCTGGACTTTTTGAGGCAATTATAGACCTTGGGAGACAATTCGGATTGGTCAATAAAAATCGATTGCAATGCTATTTTTTTTTTGTTTTTTCTGAGTTTATACAATTTATCGTGAAAACTAAAGGGAGAAAAGGGAACCGCGTTTTGATTATCCTCTAAAGGTAAGTTTTTTTCTTCCTTATGTAAAAAGGGAATAAATAAATCAATCAAATTCCGGGAGGCTTCATGAAGTGCTTCTTTCGGAGTTAAACTGCCATTTGTCCAGATTTCGAGAAACAGTATTTCTTGTTTTTCATTCCCATTCCCATAGGAATGAATACTATGATTCACATTTCGAACAGGCATGAATACAGCATCTATAGGATAACTTCCATCTTGAAAGTTATGCGGCATTTTTAGAAGATATCCACGATTTCTCCCGATTTCTAATCCAATAGAAAAATGAATGGGTTCTGTTAAGCTAGCTATATGTTGTGTATTGTCGACGATTTCTACACAAGGCGGTAAAATGATATCTTGAGCAGTTACATATCCTGGGCCCCTGGCACAAATAGACGCGTCATAAGTTCCATATAAATGACTTCTTAATACAATTTCTTTCAAATTCATTAAAATTTCATGAACCGATTCTTGAATACCTGCTATAGTAGAATATTCGTGCGAGACGTTCTCAGATTTTACACGTGTGATACATGTTCCTTCTATTTCTCCAAGCAAAGCCCTTCGCATCGCAATGCCTATCGTGTCGGCTTGTCCTTTCATAAGTGGAGACAGAACAAAGCGCCCATAATAAAGACGTTTACTGTCTGTTCTTGATTCAACACAGTTCCACTGCAGTGTCCGAGTAGATACTGTTACTTTCTCTCGAACCATAGTAATATTTTTTGATTTGTTTTTATTTGATTGAATTTTTTATTTCTCTTGTTTCTCTTGCAATTTCTTTACTGTTCATTTCTACACACGTCTTTTTTTCGGAGGTCTACAGCCATTATGTGGCATAGGGGTTACATCCCGTACGAAACTTAATAGTATACCACTTCGACGAATAGCACGTAATGCTGCGTCTCTTCCTAGACCGGGACCTTTTATCATGACTTCGGCTCGTTGCATACCTTGATCTATTACTGTACGAATAGCGGTTGCTGCTGCAGTTTGGGCCGCAAAGGGGGTCCCTCTTCTCGTACCCTTAAATCCACAAGTACCGGCCGAGGACCAGGAAACCACGCGACCCCGTACATCTGTAACTGTCACGATGGTATTATTGAAACTTGCTTGAACATGAATAACTCCCTTTGGTATTCTACGTGCACTCTTACGCGAACCAATACGCCCGTTCCTACGTGAACCGATTCTCGGCATAGCTTTTGCCATATTTTATCATCTCATAAATATGAATCAGAAATATATGGATATATCCATTTCACATCAAAACAGATTCCTTATTTGTACACCGAGTCCTTTAGCAAGTCTGATTATCCTTGTCTTTGTTTATGTCTCGGGTTGGAACAAATTACTATAATGCGCCCCCGCCTTCGGATTAGTCGGCATTTTTCACAAATTTTACGAACGGAAGCTCTTATTTTCATATTTGTCATTCCTCAATCTTAATTCTCAATCTACTTCAAAATAATTGGTAGAAAATAAGTTTCTTGCAATTTTTCATCTCAAATTGTATTGAATAAAACCCGCTTAATCTTTTGAATCCTTGTTTCGGAGTCGATAAATTATACGCCCTCTGGTTGAATCATAACGACTTACTTCAATTTTGACTTTATCTCCTGGCAGTATCCGTATAAAACTACGTCGGATCTTTCCGGAAACATACCCTAGAATCAGATCCTCGTTATCTAACCGAACCCGGAACATGCCGTTGGGAAGCGATTCAGTAATTAAACCTTCATGAATCCATTTTTGTTCTTTCATTCCAAGTAAAGCCCCCTTGAAGTATCAACTAATGGAGGAGAAACAATATTAGACAACTCGCCCTTTTTCTTGTTTTTTTTACAAATAGGAAGAGGTTTTGGATCCCGTTTGGATATTAAAAGGATTACCATATATAACACAAAATTTCTCCGCCGATTCCTTCTAGTCGAGCCTCCCGGTCTGTTATTATACCTCGAGAAGTAGAAAGAATTACAATCCCCATCCCACCTAAAATTCTAGGAATTCGTTGAGAGTTAGAATAGATTCGTAGACCGGGTCGACTGATGCGTTTTAAATTTAAAAAATTTCTATAGGGTCTTTTCCTATTCCTTCTGTGTCGCAAAGTTAAAACCAAAAAAGATTTGCTTTTTTCTCGATGTTTTCTGACGTTTTCGATAAAACCTTCTCGGAAAAGTATTTTAACAATATTTTCGGTAATATTAGTAGATGCTACGCGAACAACTCTTTTTCTATCCATATCTGCGTTTCGTATAGAGGTTATTATCTCAGCAATAGTGTCTCTACTCATGATGAACTAAAATTTTGGGTGCCTCGAAATTGGATATAATCAACATGTTTTTCTTTTTTTTTATTATTAGTTTATGATATATGAATTTGAAAAGGTATATACGTGAGACACATTCTACGAATGAATCAAGTTCTTAATCTATTTCTTTCAAATACCCCAAAGAAAGATAAAAAAACATCAACATCTCATTTTATAATACCTCGGGAGCTAATGAAACTATTTTAGTAAAATGGAATTGTCTCAATTCTCGGGGGATTGCACCAAAAATTCGAGTTCCTTTTGGATTTCCTTCTTGATCAATCACAACTGCAGCATTGTCATCATATCGTATTATCATACCGCTCTCGCGTTTAAGTTCTTTACAAGTACGAACAATTACAGCTCTGACTACTTCTGATTTTTGTAGGGGCATATTAGGTACTGCTTCTTTGATCACAGCAACAATAACGTCACCAATTTGAGCATATCGACGATTGCTAGCTCCTATGATTCGAATACACATCAATTCTCGAGCTCCGCTGTTATCCGCTACATTTAAATGGGTCTGGGGTTGAATCATATTAATTGTTTAGTCTATTCTTCCAATGCAAAGGATCAAGAAAATCAAAGAAATATTGTTTGTCAAAAAAAAGAAACCTGTGGTTTTGTTTCATCCGCAAGACTCATTTCTATCGGTTCTACATTTTTATCCCGAAATAAGAAATTGCGTTCGTATAGGCATTTTGGATGCTGCTATTAAAATTGCCCTTCGAGCTATATTTTCGGTTACTCCACTCATTTCATATAGTATTCGCCCCGGTTTAACAACAGCTACCCAATATTCAGGAGACCCTTTCCCCGAACCCATACGCGTTTCAGCAGGTCTTACTGTAACTGGTTTGTCTGGAAATACACGGACCCATATTTTTCCACCACGGCGTGCATTTCGCGTCATTGCCCGTCGACCAGCTTCGATTTGTCTAGATGTGATCCAAGCGGGTTCAAGTGCCTGAAGAGCATATTTACCGAAAGAAATCTGATTACCTCGAAAAGATATTCCCTTCATTCTTCCTCTATGTTGTTTACGGAATCGAGTTCTTTTGGGGTTATAGTTGATGGTTGTTTCGGAATTCCATCTCTACTCCAGAACTGGACGTGAGAATTTCTTCTCATCCAGCTCCTCGCGAAAAATAAAAAGAACATTTTCGCGGGCGAATATTGACTCTTGCAATCTCTATTTCAGTCTTAACGCTTGTTCGTGACTTCTGAGAAAAGATGCATTTTATTCTGGTTAATTTCGCCATCCAAACTAGCGAATCATTAAGATTCATTTGTTCAAAAAAATCTTTTGCATTCACAGGTTCCATCGTTCCCATCGCTTCGTACTTAATGGTTAGGCCCGAATTCTACAATGGAGCTAATAATCCAATTTATTCTTGAGTCAACCTTCTTAGTCTTTATTGACTCGAAGCTCTTTTTTTTTCTTCTATACCGAGGATTCATTTAATATTTCTATTTCATTACGGATGAATCAATTAGTATTGATGCTTTATTACATTGCCTTTTAGGAGATGACTCATAGACCTTACATCTTGGAATTCTATAGCATTGATATTCTTTTTCTTTCTTTCTCTCATCCTTCCATTTATCCACACCTTTCTTCTTTATTTTACTTTAAACTTAGAATTCAAGTAAAAATTGCAGTTGCTACAAAGATATGACCGATTTGTCATATCTTGACTGGTTCTTTAGATCCAGATAATACGAAGTGATGAGTTGGTTTTCATACTACCGAGCTGGTTTTTTTCATCCTAACCCGAAAACCCAACGAGTCACACACTAAGCATAGCAATTATATCAAAAGGTCAATCGAATTTTTATTAAACCTTATAGAATTAATTAAGAATTAGAATTGTTTGCTTTGATTGACCAGAAAAAGAATCAACGGGTTTCCCTGTATTTCGTTCAACCAATGGATAGAAGGGAAAAACAATGAAAGTTTTCTTATTCCTCTTCCTTGTTTATAAAAATCCAAATTTTGATGCCTAATACCCCATAGATAGTCCGAACTGTATAGGAACAATAAT